TAAGTTATTACGCTAAAAATGACTCTAAAAGTCTAAGTGTCTCTTGTTAAATTCAAAGCATTCAAAATCTTTTTCTTGACATAGAAATCAAATTAAATATATATGCAAATAATTTGCGTCCAATAGGATTTGAACCTATACCAAAGGTTTAGAAGACCTCTGTCCTATCCATTAGACAATGGACGCTTTTCTTTTCATTACAATTGTTTTTTTATTGTTCTATTCGGAAAAAAGAATATGTGATCTGGGGATTGTGTATTCAATTTAATGATGAATTGCATTTCGATTTTGACTATTTTTATTTTACATTAAATTAATATAATTAGATTAAAGAAATTAAAGAATTAGAATGAATTAAAGAATTCTATTTTATTTTTCGAATTCTAGTCGATTTTTTTTAGTTAAAAACTAAATAACTAAATTAATTAGTTTTAGTTATATATTAATATTAATTTAATGAATTAATTCTATATTCATTCTATATTCTATAATACACAAATTTAGATTCGAATAGAATATAGAGATATAATAGAAGCGGGTAGCGGGAATCGAACCCGCATCGTTAGCTTGGAAGGCTAGGGGTTATAGTCGACGTTGATTCATCATTTTTAACGTCTCTAATTCAAAACCGAACGTGAAACTTTGGTTTCATTCGGCTCCTTTATGGAAGAGATTAACAAATGGAAGACGTAAAAAAAAAATGCCATCCATAACATCTATGTCAGCCCTTCTGTCTGAATCTGTCTGAATGCATTCAAAACATCCCGCTTTTTAGATGATCCCTCTAGAATCTAGAAGAGGCGGATTCTAACAATCTTTTTTTTCTAGTTACTTCGTTCTCTATTTCTATTTAAGAGAATCCTTAGGAAAAGCATTTTCATCGAGCTAAAAAAATATGCCGATATCTCTAGTAAACTAAAGTAATCGTTTAATAGCTATTTTGCTTCAATCTCTCCTATACAAATCAAAAAAATGGAAGATTTAGTTACGATAAAAAAAAAAACTTTCTATATCTTTTTCCATGGATCCTTTACTCATACTCAAAAAATTGGGAGTATTGATCCAATTCAAAAAACTTATGTTTTTGTAATTTCATAATTCAATTTGTCAATTTCGAATTGATTCTTTTTGAATACAAATTACGATAATGTATATTATTCCTCCAATTGTTCGTTGAGAGGTAAAGGATTAAACCCTTTTAAGATAAGAAATAAAGTTTTTGATCGGAATCTGAATCAAACGAGGGATCCCTTAACTAGTAAGGGATCCATAGAACGAATCGCACTTTTACCACTAAACTATACCCGCTTCAATGCGATTATTGTATATAAATGGAACTTTTGTCCAACAAAACAAGGGAATCAGAAAAGAAATAGGATCATAAAAGAATCATCAAATTTATAGTGTTAACGTGTTTCGTAAGGGGATCTAATGAAATTAAGAAAAGAGGACCCATTCATTTGATTTTTGGATTTTGTTTTGCTAAAGGTGTTTTGACAGATCCATCTCGACAAAACTACTTAAGCCATAATATAAAAATGCATTGTGCAAGAATCCTTAGTTCCATTCTTTTTTTTTTTTTTTTCTTTTAGATACTTTACCGGAAAAAAAGAAAAAGTAATAAGAAACGACATTCTTATGTTTGATCTTGTTTCAATAACAAGTATTTTTTTTTTTCAGATTAAATAAATCATTTTTATCCAGAATTCATGGGAACAAAAAAGGCCCGGCTAGGTACTAACCTGGCCGGGCTGAAAAACAAGTTTTTTTATTCTTTATTTTATAAATAATAAATATATAAATAATAAATATTCTATAAATTCTAATAAAATTCTTAATAATATTCTATATTCTATAAATAAGAAATTATTATAATAATCTTTTAAATTTTTTAATTAAACATATATTTATATATTCTTTATTATTAATTATTCTATTATTTAATTAATTTTAAATTTATTTTAATTATATTAATTATTTTTTATAAATTATAAATAGAATTAAAATAGAATTATTAATTTCAATTTCAAAATGGAATATTTTAATATTATTTATTATTTAATTTGAATTATTTAATTTTAAATTAAATTAAATTCATTTTAGTAATGTAGAATTTGAAAATCTCAAATTTTTATTAGAATTCTATTTATTTTTTTTTTTATTCTTTATTAGTTAGATTTTTGATTAGTATTAGAATTTTTTATTATTTATAAGTTATTCTATTAAATTAAAAATCAATTAAATTGAAATTTTAAATTAATAAGTAACTATTAAATTTGAAATTGAAATTAATAAATACTAAGATTAATATAGTAAAATTAAAATAATATATAATTCAATTCTAAATTATTAAAATAGAAATTATTAAATTATTATTCTAATTATATAGAATATATAGAATAGAATATATAGAATTCTATAGAATAATATTAATATAGAGATAAGATAGAAATATGAAATTAAATAAAAAAGAATATAAAAAAAAGAAAGGGCCCTTTTCAATTGGGGAGAGATGGCTGAGTGGACTAAAGCGTCGGATTGCTAATCCGTTGTACGAATTTTTCGTACCGAGGGTTCGAATCCCTCTCTTTCCGTTTCCATCAATGATTTGGTATTTTATTTACCTTTTGAATTTATAGAACAGAGTCTCTTTTGTTTGTTTGTTTGAATTTTTTTATTTTTATTAACGATATTTCTATTTATTATTTATTATTATATTTATATTCTTTTTTTTATTTCTTTTTCAGATTTCAGAATAGTTAAAATTGAAAGATGTAAAATAGATAATAATCATATTTTAAAATCAAGCACAAGCAAGGAAAACACAGAAAACAAAAGAATAAAAAATATGATTTTTTATTCTTCACGTCCGGGATTACGTCCTGGATCGTTAGATAGGAATCCGAAGATGAAAAGAGAAACAAAGAATATCACTACCGTGTAAACAAAAAGTTTTAGAGTAAGCATTACACAATCTCCAAGATCATTAAAAAAAAGAAAGAGAATAGATTCTCCTATACTACACACGAGGATTCACACTGTAAAACTTATCTGATCTTAGAAATTAAAATTGTTAAAATGTTCGAATCTTTTTTTCGAATAAATTCTGAATTTTTCTAGGACAGTATTCAAATTAAAGATCTCATCGAAAACTTACAGCAGCTTGCCAAACAAAAGCTAAGAGCAAAAAGAGTACAGGTATTACTGGCATAATATCCACAATTGGATTCAAAAAAGCATAGGCTTCAGGTAATTTCACGAAGAAAAAACTACTTGAATAAAGAGCAGAGTTAATACAAATACAGACCAAACTAAAGATATTAAGCATAACAAACATTTTGTTCTTTAAGATAATTGTATTTTTTCTTTTTGTGAATTAAATTAATAAAAATTCAAATTAAGTTAATATTATTATTAATTAATAATAAATAATATATATATTCTGAATTTTCTAATACTAATAAATCCATTTCATTTCGTTTTTTTTTATTTCATTTATGATTTATACTATTAATTTTAATATACTATTAATTAAATATTTAATTAATATAAATATATTAATTAATTAAATTAATATTAAAAAAAGATATTAATTAAGAATATCAATAAGAAATAAAAAAAAAGAAATCAAAAAAATGGAAAATCAAAATAATAATAAAAATCGAATACGAATAATAGAATAAAATACAATAAATATTAGAATAAAATAGAAGAATATATAGAATAAATAAAAAAAATAGAATTAATTACGAATAAAATGATGAATCAAATAAGAAAAAGTAGACCCCAAAAATCCTTCTTTGATTTGAACTTATCCAATTCAAAATCTTTCCATTCTGAAATAAAAAGAAATCCAAAATAGAAGAAATCAGACTTTCATGCAATATCTTAATTGAATTATATATAATGATCAATAATTTCAGTTTAATTCTATATCTAGACATATCAAAATTCTAGCAACAATTTATTCTTTAGAGATATTTAGATATTTGGACTGGAATTGACGAACAACCAATATCAATAATAGTGTAGTGTTTAGTAGTGTCGAATAGAAATAGAAATGGGGCGTGGCCAAGCGGTAAGGCAACGGGTTTTGGTCCCGCTATTCGGAGGTTCGAATCCTTCCGTCCCAGAGCATATCCATTCATGATATATATCATATCTGAATACAAATTCTATATCATAATCAAAATCAAATTGTCCTTTTTTGAGAAACCTTTTGTTTATTTGTTTAAGAGTATATAATATTGGGTAGAATGTGATTCTTCTTTTTTTTTTTAATGATTCGTCTCTAAATCGAGTCGCTTTGAAAATGTAGATTCAAAAAGAACTTCTTTTTTTTTAATTCGTCTTATTGTATATTCAAAATGTATATTATTATTTTAATTTTAATAAAAACTAATAAATTTAATAAAATATAAAATCTAAAAAAAGAAGATTTTTTCTATTAGTTATATATTTATAATTATAATAATTATATATTTTTATTAATATATTGAATATTAATTAATAATATATTTCTATTTATTTTTTAGAATATTTTCTAAATTTATTAATTATTAATCTATTTATAAATTCAAAATTTATAAATTTCAATTTGATAATAAATAAAAATCTTCTATTAAAATTTTGAATTCTAATATTTTTTGCTATTTTTCTTTTTTTGAATAAGAAGATTTCGAATCTCTATTTTTCTAAAAAAGAAAATAGAAATAGAATAGAAATTATATTCCTACAATATCGAGTTAATTTTCTTTTTTTTTATACTTCTTTACTTTTACTTTATAAATTTGCCATTCATATGGAAGGAAAAAATATGGATTATTATGGATCCATTGAATCAATGACTATTCATGATTTCAGAATTGAATCAATTACATGCCGGCTCCAAACTAGAGGAATGTTATGGTAAAGCTTCGTTTGAAACGATGTGGTAAAAAGCAACGTGCGACTTGAAAGACATGATTCCATTAGCCGTGGATTCTTACATCCACCATTTTTATATTATATAGAAATGAAGGTGCTCTTTCTCGACATCGTTTGTTCTATTCCACTCGAATTTCTTTTTTTGGGGAGCAGAGAGGGTTTGATGATGGAAATAGTACATGATGGAGCTCGAGTTGATTCATTTCTCAGGGGCAAGTTTCTAGGGTTAGTGAAAATTAATAAGTTAGAACAACTTCGTAAGTATATTTTCGCTATAGAAATCGAAAGGATCCAATTCGAGCAAGTTAAAAAAAAAAAGTAAAATTTGTTGGAATTGGTAAAACTATTTCGATCAAAAGTGGATCTGGGGGAATCAACCATCTATTTGTACGATTCTTTGATGGAAAGAAATAAAAAAATTGGTATGTTGCTGCCATTTTTGAAATGATTAAAGATCCTCGAAATAATGTCTAAACCCAATGATTCAAGGAAAAGCTAACGGATCGTGGAACAAGTAAATACCGTTTTCAATTGTCTCAACAACTATATTAGACTGACTGAAGACGAAAAATAGATTCTAAAGGAGACAGACAAGAAAGGGTGTAGAGACCGCTCAATAAATGAAATAAAATACCTAATTAAAGGTTTTGTTTTCCTTTGAGTTATTTGAGAGTTATCCAACTTGAGTTATGAGGTTGCGAATACGAGTGATTTTCTTTTTTCGGGAAAGAATAAGAAAAAAGTATTTAATTTAAATCATAGTCTAATGGATTTGATGATTTTATGAATCTATTTGACATCATAATTCTATACATAGACAGAATTTTGAATTTTCTCGAGCCGTACGAGGAGAAAACTTCTTATACGTTTCTAGGGGGGGTGTATTGTTTATCTATCCCAATGAGCCGTTTATCGAATCGTTGCAATTGATGTTCGATCCCGAAGAGAGGGGAGAGATCTTCGGAGAGTGGGTTTTTATGATCCGATAAAGAATCAAACCTATTTAAATATTCCTGTTATTCTATATTTCCTTGAAAAAGGCGCTCAACCTACAGGAACTGTTCAGGATATTTCAAAAAAGGCGGGTGTTTTTATGGAACTTAATCCTAATCAACAAACGAAATTCAATTTCAAAATAAATAAATAAAAAAAAAAAAAGAAAAAGAGGGGGTGGATGACTTTTCTATAGATTTATATAATCCTTTTCTCTCTTATCCCCCCATCCCCCCGCTCTCTTGTTCTATTCATACCTAATTTTTTCATACCTAATTTTGGTTTCTTATTGCTGCCATAGAATGCTGTTTTTTATAACTACAAAAATCCATTTTTATTGATAATATAAAAATGGGCAAATGAATAAAAATAAACTAAATTAAGTAATAAATGAAGTAATTGGGTCTATAAATACATTATCCTCAAGGAGCTGGTTTTTGTTAGAATTCTCTGAAGAACTTTAAAAAGAAAGGGGGGTTAGGTTAAGCTTTCTTATTCTATTTCTATTTATTCTATTTCTATTTATTCTATTTATATTGATTGAATTATTCTATTTTTGAATTTTTATTGATTGAACAAATCCGATCTCTACCTTTTTCTTTAATTTTTGTATCCGCCTTTTTTGTATCTATGTCGATTATTTATGTAGTGTTAATACAACAAGATTGCTTGGTTTTTTTATTTACTTTACTTTAATTTAAAAATGGAAAATGGAATTGTATTAAGAACTTTATTAATTATATATTTAGTAATTATATATTTATATTCTTAGTATTTATTATTTTTTGATTTTTTATTAGTAATTTGAATTAAATTCAATTGGATTTCAATTGGTATTTATTCAATTTAATATTTAAGTTTTTAATTCGTTTATTTTCTCCATTGTATTCTTTTTTCAACATTAATATTGACAACAGTGTATCAAACAAATATAATCCGATCGTGAATAAATGGATCCATTTATTCCCGTTCCATAGGATTTTTTTTTACTTCATCAAATAGATGGGTTCGTTGGATTTTCTGGGATAGAAAGAAGAAAAGAAGTTCTTTTTTTTAATAAAAAAAAAATTAAAGAAATACTTTTTTGAATTTTGAATTAAAGAAATCTTTTTCTTTATATCTTTATAATTATTTCTTTATACTATACTTTATAATTTAGAATATAATAATATACTAAATAATATACTATATAATAATAATATAAATAATATATATATATAATAATAATCAAAATCAAAATTGATAAAAAATTTTAAATAAAAATAAATTAAATAAACAAAATGAAAATAATGTATAACAATAACAAATGTATAACAATAACAAATGTATAACAATAACATAGGAGACAAAGAGGCGGTCTATAAATTGTTATTTTCTTTTTTTATCTGTTATCTTCTGAGAAAATCTTTTGTATTTTAATCTGATCTGAACATTTTTATGTTCAGAATCGATTCGACTTCGACATTTAAAATCCTTTTTCTGGATTTTCTATTTTCATTTTAATGGAATATTTTTCCAATTCAATCTTTTTATTTATTTTGATTGCGGTTGTATCTACACATCTTATTAGTTTATTTTTGT